AAAAAAATAAATAAATAAAACAAACATAAAAGAGGTGTTTATTATGATTATGTCAATTTTGAACGGTTTTGGACTTACTAATTTAGTATCTTTTTGCATGAAGATACTCAATTCGGTCGTTGTGGTCGGACTCTATTATGGATTTCTGAGCGCATTCTCCATAGGGCCGTCTTATCTCCTCCTTATCCGAGCTCGGGTTATGAAAGAGGGAAACGAGAAGGAGGCAGCAGCAATAACTGGTTTTATTTTGGGACAGCTCACTATGTTCGTATCTATTTATTATACGCCTCTCCATCTAGCATTGGGTAGACCTCATACAATAACGGTCCTAGTTCTACCGTATTCTTTGTTTCAGTTCTTCTGGACCAATCACAAAGACTTTTTTGATGATGGATCTACTACCAGAAATTCAATACGAAATCTCAGCATTCAATGTGTATTCTTCGAAAATTTTATTTTTCAATTATTGAACCATTTTGTTTTACCAAGCCCAACATTAGCCAGATTAGTCAACATTTATATGTTTCGATACAACAACAAGATATTATTTCTAACAAGTAGTTTTGTTGGTTGGTTAATTGGTCACATTTTATTAATGAAATTATTCCTGAAAGGGGTTGGATTTGTATTTTTCTGGATACGGCAAAGTAAAAATCGTGCTTTTTTAGCGAATAAGTATAAGTACCTTGTGTCGGAATTGAAAAGTTCTATGTCTCGAAGTCGAATTTTTAGTATGATCTTTTTTATCACCAGTGTCTACTATTTAGGCAGAGTACCGTCGCCTATTTTAACTAAGAAACTGAAAGATATCCCCCAAAAAAAAAAGGGGGGGGAAGAAGCTGATATAGAAGAAGCTGATATAGAAGAAGAAACAACTTTCGGGACTAAACAGGAAGAAGAGGAATTCAAAGAAAAACTTAAAAATAAAAAGAAAGACCCCTTCTGGTTTGAAAAACCTCTTGTGACTCTTCTTTTTGACTATAAACGATGGAATCGTCCATTGCGATATATCAAAAATGATCAATTTGAAACAGCTGTAAGAGATGAAATGTCACAATATTTTTTTTCTACGTGTGTAAGTGATGGAAAACTAAGAATATCTTTTACATATCCACCGAGTTTATTAACCTTTTTTGAAATGATACGCAAAAAGCTGTTTTTGTGCACGACAGGAAAAGTATCCGAAGAAGAGCTATATAATCATTGGGTCCATACCAATGAACAAAAACGAAACAATCTAAGCAACGAATTTGCCAATCGAATCGAAGCACTAGATAAAGCACTAGATAAAGAGTCTTTTGATCCAGATATACTCGAAAAAAGGACTAGATTATACTTATACAATGATGAAACTGAACAAAAATGCTTACCTAAATTGTATGATCCTTTTTTGAACGGACCCCATCGCGGGACAATAAAAAATGTGGATTCACACTCAGGCACGGACAGTCTTTTAATCACCTCAATGGAAGATTCTAAAAAAAACATTTGTGAAAATAAACTTTTTGTTTTCCTTACTCAAGATTTTGATGAATTTGCAGAGCAGCTATATGAAGATGAAGGGGAACTAGGAGAGGAATTCCTTGAAGAAGAAGAAGAAGCAAAAGTTGAAGAAGAAGAAGAAGCAAAAGTTGATAATGAAATTCCTAATGATCAAACAAAAGAAATTGAAAAAAAGGTTCCTCGATGGTCATACAAATTGCTTGACGAGTTCGAAGTGGAAGAACGACTGAAGATAGAAAAAGAAGAAAAAGAAAAAGAAAAAAAAGAAAAAAAAGAAAAAGAAGGAGAAGATAAAGAAGGAGAAGAAAAAGAAGGAGAAGAAAAAGAAGGAGAAGAAAAAGAAGGAGAAGAAAAAGCAAAACCGGAGGCCAGTATTCGTTCCCGCAAATCAAAATACGTATTAGTTTATACTGAGACCGAGGACGAGGACGAGGACGAGAAGGATAAGACGACTCCTTCCACCGGTACTACTACCGAGACAACTACCAATACTACTATTGGGAATACAAGTAATACTACAGAGAATACTAGTAATCAGGATAACGATGAAGAAAAGAAGGATGAGCCAGAGGAACTATATTTGACACGTTATGCACTACAATCGGATTATAACCGAGATCTAATCATGGGATCCACGCGCGCTCAACGAAGTAAAACCGCTATTTTGGGTTTGTTTCAACCAAGAGTGCGTTCCCCACTTTTTTTGGACAGAGGAGACGTAACTTTTTTTTCTTATTTTGGTATTTCAAAACTACTTAATTTTTTTTTCAGAAATTGGATAAGAATAAAAAAAGTCAGGGAATCAAAAATTGAAAATTCTAAAACGCAAGAAACAAAAGAAAAAAGAAAACAAGCTGAAAAAAGAGCGGAGGATGAGCGGGTAAGAATATCGGAAATGTGGGATAATACTGATTATGCTCAACCACTGCGAGGTTGTTTGTTACTAACCCAATCAATTCTTAGAAAATATATCGTATTACCCTCATTAATAATAATTAAAAATGTTGGCCGTATGTTATTATTTCAAATTCCCGAATGGCGCAAGGATTGGAAAGCGTGGCATAACGAAATGCATGTTAAATGCACTTATAATGGTGTTCAATTGTCAGAAAATGAATTTCCGAAAGATTGGTTAACAGATGGTATTCAGATAAAGATTTTATTTCCTTTCTGCCTGGAACCTTGGCATGGAGCTAAAGTAGAGTTGGATCATAGAGATCCAATGAAAAAGAAGAGAAAAAGAGATGATTTTTGTTTTTTAACAATTTGGGGACTGGAAGCTGAACGTCCTTTTGGTTCTCCCCGAAAACGACCTTCCTTTTTTAAACCTGTTTTGAAAGAAATAAAAAAAAAACTCTTAGTTGTAAAAGAAAAAACACAAAGGATTCTTTATTTAAAAATAGAAATATTTTTAAATAAAGAATCTCCAAGACTAAGTCCAATTCCTTTATTGGAAATAAAAGAAGCGAGTATAAATACAAATCAAGAAAATGATATAATAAGTAATCAGATTTTTAATGAATCGTCTATTAAATCCGTGGATTGGATAAATTATTCACCGACTGTAAAAAAAATAAAGGATGTGTCCGATAGGACAAATATAATTAGAAATCAAATCGAAAAAATAAAAAAAGACAAGAACAAAATATTACAAATTCCTGATATAAACATTAGTCCTAATGAAACGAGTTGTGATGATAAGAGATTTAAATCACCGAAAGAGATTTGGCATATATTAAAAATATTAAAAAGAAGAAGTACCCGATTAAAACGTAAATGTTATTATTTTTTACAAATTTTTATTGAAAGGCTTTACATAGAGATTCTTTTATCTATTCAAAAAAAAATTAAAGAAAAAATAAAAATTATAAAAATCGTTGTAAAACTCTTTCTTAAATTACTTGAATTAAAAAACAAAATTTTTGATAAATATAATTTAACCGAAAAAATAAATCAAGAAAGAATTGATGAAACAAATCAAAATACAATTCGTTTTATTTCGACTATAAAAAAATTATTTTCTAATACTAATATTAGTAAAAAAAATTCACCTATTTTTTCTGAACCAGCTTCCTTGTCACAGGCATATGTTTTTTACAAATTATCCCAAACCTCAGGTTTTAACACAAATCACTTGAGATCTGTACTTCAATATCAGGGAAAACTTCTTTTTCTTAAGGATAGAATAAAGAATTCCTTTAAAAGACAAAAGAATTCCTTTAAAAGACAATGGAAAAACGCGTTAAAACATTATCCCTATCAATACATTATATCTCAGACTAGCTGGTCTCGATTATTAGCGAAAAAATGGCAAAAAAAAATTCATCAAAGTTGTATAGGTCAAACTCAAAAATCACCAAATTTTGATTTAGATGAAAAAGACCAATTAATTCATTACGAGAAACACAAAAATTTTGCAGTGGATTCAATACTGAATCAAAAAAAGAAATTGAAAAACTACAAATATGATCGTTTAGCCCATAACTGGCTTCATTATAAAGATAAGAAGGACTCATATTTTTTCAGATCAAGAAATGAAGACGAAGAGTTTCTCGATAATTACAACACGTCTAATCCTAAAAATGTTTATATGCCGGTAGATATATCTCTTAATAATTATCTAATAGAAAATTCTGATACGAATCGAAATTTGGATAGAAAATATTTTGATTGGAAATTTTTTGATTTTTCTTTTAAAACAAAAATAAATATTAAGCGCTGGACAAATATGGAAAGTGAGGTCACTGTTTATAAAAAAAATAAAAAAACTCTGGCTAATTATTATCAAATAATTGAGCAAAGTGATAAGAAGGATTCTTTTTCTAGCTTGATTCGTAAAAAAATCAACCTAGCCAATCCAACAATAACTTCCTTTAACTGGATGAAAATGAATGAAGAAATACAATATAAGCCTATATCTGATATGGACGATTGGTTTTTCCCAGAATTAGTGTCACTTTATGATGCATATAGGATGCAACCTTGGATCATCCCAATAAATTCCCTTACTTTAAATTTAAATGGAAATGATAACCTTGGTTCACAAAACAATCTCGAAGAAGAACAAAAAAATGACTTTCAGCAGATATTCTCTAATCAAAACAAATTAGAAACTAAAAAAAAGAAGCCAGTACAAGGAAATATTCAATCAGAGACACAAAAAAAGGGGAATCAGGGATCGGATTCATCAAACCAAGAAAAAAAAGATAAAGAAGAAAAGAAAAAAGATAATGCGGGAGGATCAGACAGTCAAAAACCCAAAACCAAAAAGAAAAAGCCATCTATGCTCGCTGTAATAGTGGAATTAGATTTTTTCCTGAAAAGGTTTTATGGTTTTCATTTAAAATGGGATGATCTTGTGACTGAAAAAATGATCAATAATATCAGAGTATTTTGTCTACTGCTTAGATTGGAAAACCCAAAGAAAATTGCCATAGCCTCTATTAGAAGAGGCGAACTTAGTATGGATGTAGTGCCAAATGCGAAAACTTTAACTGTTGCAAAAGTACTAAAAAACGGAACATTGCTTGTTGAACCAAATCGGATATCTATAAATTGGGATGAGAAATTTATTATGTATCAAATCCTAGCTATTTCACTGATACATAAAAATAAGTACCAAACTAATCGAGGATACCAAGAAAAAAGCAATGTTGATAAGATAAAAAGAAATTGGGAAAAAATAAATAAGAAAAAACGAAATGTTACTAGGTGGGGTCTTGATAAATCCATTGCACGACATCAAAGGTTTTTTAGGAATAAAGACAAAAATCATTATGATTGGCTTGTTCTTGAAAATATTTTATCTCCTAAACGTCGTAGAGAATTGAGAATTCGAATTTGTTTAAATTCGAAGAATGTAAATGTTGGGGATAGAAATACAGTATTTTGCAATGGTAACAATGAAAGTAACTGTGTCCCATTTTTTAATAAAGGACGGCATCTTGATAAAGATACAAAAAATTTGATGAAGTTAAAATTGTTTCTTTGGCCAAATTATCGATTAGAAGATTTAGCTTGCATGAATCGCTATTGGTTTGATACCTATAATGGTAGTCGTTTCAGTATGTTAAGAATACACATGTATCCGCGTAGTTGATGATACACTTCTTATGGATCATGTACCATAATGTAACAAGTGTTACATTATGGTACATGATACTGATTCAATGATTTTATCAGATCAGAAATGAATTGGGGGAATCCTCTCATCTTAGATCCAAATTTTGGGGTGCAAAATTGAGCATCTATCCTCTTTTTGTATTTATATTCGAAAATTTAAAAATTGGATTTATTAATTTAATAAAAAAAAAAAGAAGTATATGAATAAATCCAGATTAATTTATATTTATTGTGTATAACAAATTAAAATTAATTATTATTACAGATCGCTAAAATCCATATTTGTAAAAAAAAATAAATAAAAAACACAGGGAGGGGCAAAGAATTATGGTAAAAAATTCATTCATCTCGGTTATTTCGCAAGAAGAAAAAGAGGAAAATAGGGGGTCTGTTGAATTTCAAATATTCAGTTTCACCAACAGGCTACGCAGACTTACTTCACATTTAGAATTGCACAGAAAAGATTATTTATCCCAGAGAGGTCTTCAGAAAATTCTGGGAAAACGTCAACGGCTACTGGCCTATTTGTCAAAGAAAAATAGAGTACGTTATAAAGAATTAATAAATCTATTGGATATTCGCGAGCCAAAAACTCGTTAAGTTAATTTAAAATTCGTTTTAAATTATTTGATTTATTATATTTATATTAGATTATTTTATTCATTTTGATGAACTTCGTTTTCAGCAATTAATGGAATAATGAATCGGAGAAAAATATATGACTGTACCAACTACAAGACAAGATCTCATGATAGTCAATATGGGTCCTCACCACCCATCAATGCATGGTGTTCTTCGACTCATTGTTACTCTTGATGGCGAAGATGTTATTGACTGTGAACCCGTATTGGGTTATTTACACAGAGGAATGGAAAAAATTGCGGAAAATCGAACCATTATACAATATCTGCCTTATGTAACACGTTGGGATTATTTAGCTACTATGTTTACAGAGGCAATAACGGTAAATGCACCGGAACAGTTGGGAAATATTCAAGTACCTAAAAGAGCCAGCTATATTAGAGTCATTATGCTGGAATTGAGCCGTATAGCTTCTCATTTGTTATGGCTTGGCCCTTTTATGGCGGATATCGGTGCGCAGACCCCTTTCTTCTATATTTTTCGAGAGAGAGAGTTGATATATGATCTATTCGAAGCTGCCACCGGCATGCGAATGATGCACAATTTTTTCCGTATCGGGGGAGTAGCTGCCGATCTACCTCATGGCTGGATCGATAAATGTTTGGATTTCTGTGATTATTTTCTAACAGGGATTATTGAATATCAAAATCTTATTACGCAGAATCCTATATTTTTGGAACGAGTTGAAGGAGTGGGCTTTATTAGTGGAGAAGAAGCAATAAATTGGGGCTTATCCGGACCCATGCTACGAGCTTCCGGAATTCCATGGGATCTTCGTAAAGTTGATCATTATGAGTGTTATGACGAATTTGATTGGGAAGTACAATGGCAAAAAGAAGGAGATTCATTAGCTCGTTATTTAGTCCGAATTAGTGAAATGACGGAATCTATAAAAATTATTCAACAAGCTCTGGAACGAATTCCGGGGGGGCCTTATGAGAATTTAGAGGTACGGCGTTTTGATAGAGCAAGGGATTACGAATGGAATGATTTTGATTATCGATTCATTAGTAAAAAACCTTCCCCCACTTTTGAATTGTCGAAACAAGAACTTTATGTGAGAGTAGAAGCCCCGAAGGGAGAATTGGGAATTTTTCTGATAGGAGATCAGAGTGTTTTTCCTTGGAGATGGAAAATTCGTCCGCCAGGGTTTATCAATTTGCAAATTCTTCCTCAGCTAGTTAAAAGAATGAAATTGGCTGATATTATGACAATACTAGGTAGTATAGATATCATTATGGGAGAAGTTGATCGTTGAAATGATAATTGATACGACAAAAGTACAACAAGCTATCAATTCTTTTTCCAGATCGGAATCCTTAAAAGAGGTTTATGGACTCATAGGGCTGCTTGTTCCTATTTTTACTCCTTTATCGGGAATCCTAATAGGGGTACTAGTTATTGTGTGGTTAGAAAGACAAATATCTGCGGGGATACAACAACGTATTGGACCCGAATACGCAGGGCCTTGGGGAATTCTTCAAGCTCTAGCAGATGGGACTAAACTACTTTTCAAGGAGGATCTTCTTCCCTCTAGAGGGGATATTCGTTTATTCAGTATCGGACCTTCTATAGCGGTTATATCCATTTTACTAAGTTATTCAGTAATTCCTTTTGGCTATCACCTTGTTCTAGCCGATCTCAGTATCGGTGTTTTTTTATGGATTGCAATTTCAAGTATTGCCCCTATTGGACTTCTTATGTCAGGATATGGATCGAATAATAAATATTCCTTTTTAGGTGGTCTCCGAGCTGCTGCTCAATCGATTAGTTATGAAATACCATTAACTCCATGTGTTTTATCAATTTCTCTACGTGCGATTCGTTAGAACATTCGCTCTTTTTTACTTTACCTATTTTTTTTCATTCTAGGAAAAAGATTGAACCTATTGAATAAATATATTTATTTTGTATTCATCATTCAGAGCGATGAACTAAACCAGATAGTAATATGAGTGAAACAAAACAGCTTATAAATTGGCAGTAAAAATTTGAGTCTCATTCCCTAGGTACAAGAATTTTTAAAAAGTAAATATAAGCAACAGAATCCCCAGAATTGGTGAATTATTCACCGTAGTTTGAAGCGGGTATAAACGATTAACCTGTATGGAGTCTTTTTTTTTTTTTACTATTGTTTGTAGTACCATACCGGGGGTCGAGAAAAAATTAGTGGACGGTTAGGAATACCAAGGTACACAAAGGATTTGTAATGGAGATAATGTAAGTTATCCTTAAAGGGTATTTCCGCAAAAAAGGAATCCTAAGGGGGCTTTAAGTTAGTAGAAACAATCGAGCAGTACTTCCCCACGATCCCGATCCAGAGTATGCTCCTATCCACTGATTAAAGAAAGTACTATCAGGAACGAAGTAATCCTTTATTTTCTTTAGATTTCTTTGAGAAAGAAGAATAAGAACGAAAGAAATGGAGTGCATTTCCAATGAAAAAAAAATTATTATTTATTTATCCGTATTAATACAGATAGAATTCTTATCATGATACAAGAACTAATAGAATGTCGAATTTTTTTCGTAATTAAAAGATATAAGTTGAATTTTTTATGAGTATTTTATTTAAGGATTGAGTTATTACTGAACAAAGACCAATTTAAATTCTAAAGGATAAGATCAATTCAGAAGCGCTTTTTTGTTATTTATATATTTATAGCAGACAGAATTGCATTGGTCTAATTTTGGACTCTCCGATGTATCTTTACCCGATCTACTCTACAAACAAAACATATCGAAAAAATTCAGTCCTTATATTTATTTGTGGCCATGGGGGAGCCGTATGAAGCCAAAGTCTCATGTACGGTTTTGCAATAGCGATGAGACCAGTGATGTTATCATCGACTATGATTATCTAACAGTTCAAGTACAGTTGATATAGTCGAGGCGCAGTCAAAATATGGTTTTTGGGGGTGGAATCTATGGCGTCAACCTATAGGGTTTTTGGTTTTTCTAATTTCTTCCCTAGCAGAATGTGAGAGATTACCTTTTGATTTACCAGAAGCAGAAGAAGAATTAGTTGCGGGTTATCAAACCGAATATTCCGGTATAAAATTTGGTTTATTTTATGTTACTTCCTATCTAAACCTATTAGTTTCTTCATTATTTGTAACAGTTCTTTACTTGGGCGGTTGGAATCTCTCTATTCCGTACATATTTATGCCAGATCTTTGGGGAATTAATGAAGTGCGCGGAGTCTTTGAAACGACAATAGGTCTCTTTATTACATTAGCTAAAGCTTTTTTGTTCTTATTCATTCCTATCACAACAAGGTGGACTTTACCTAGGATGAGAATGGACCAACTATTGAATCTTGGGTGGAAATTTCTTTTACCTGTTTCTTTAGGTAATCTATTATTGACAACTTCTTCTCAACTGCTTTCACTGTGAAGACATAGGATATTTTAAATTCAAAACTTTTCTAAACCAAGAGAAAGAAACATTAAATTATTTATAGATATTCACGATATGTTCCCTATGGTAACCGGGTTCTTGAATTATGGTCAACAAACAGTCCGAGCAGCAAGGTATATTGGTCAAAGTTTTATGATTACCTTATCCCACGCAAATCGTTTACCTATAACTATTCAATATCCTTATGAAAAATTGATCACATCGGAACGTTTCCGCGGTCGAATACATTTTGAATTTGATAAATGTATTGCTTGTGAAGTATGTGTTCGTGTATGCCCTATCGATCTACCCGTTGTTGATTGGAAATTGGAAACTGATATTCGAAAGAAACGATTGCTTAATTACAGTATTGATTTCGGAATCTGTATATTTTGTGGTAACTGCGTCGAGTATTGTCCAACAAACTGTTTATCAATGACTGAAGAATATGAACTTTCTACTTATAATCGTCACGAATTGAATTATAATCAAATTGCTTTGGGTCGGTTACCTATGTCAATAATTGGAGATTACACAATCCAAACAATTATGAATTCAACTCCAATAAAAAACCACGGGTAAAACTCTCGATTCAATAACAATTACCACTTCTTAAAATTCTGTTTTGCTCTAAAGGAACGAAACTTCTTTCATTTTGCTTAGTCAATAACTCAGAATGCTAACCAAAGATTAGTGAGACTCATGACGTGCTTTGTATTGAAAAGAAAATATATTCATATATCTGTTCTGTGATGATTTCAAAATCAGAAAAAATATTCTATATTTGTATTTTTTTTTTATAAAAAAAATATAGAATATATAAAATCGAGAAATTCAATTCAGAACGGCCCTTTTTCGTATAGAGAAACGGGATGCAATTAAAATTAATAAGTATATCTACAGCAACCAACACCCCTTATAGTATCGTATTTAATTCAATTTCTATTAGGAACGTAAAAAAAAAAAATAGGGTAATGTCTTTTTTCCTGGTCTGGTCAATAAGGTCATGAAACATTTCGAATTTAATTCTCTCCTATTTTACATATAATGGATTTACCTGCGCCAATACATGATTTTCTTTTAGTATTTTTAGGGTTGGGTCTTATAGTCGGCGGTTTAGGAGTAGTATTATTTACCAATCCAATTTATTCTGCCTTTTCATTGGGATTGGTTCTTGCGTGTATATCCTTATTTCATATTCTATCGAACTCCCATTTTGTAGCTGCTGCACAACTTCTTATTTATGTGGGTGCCATAAATGTCTTAATTGTATTTGCTGTTATGTTCATGAATGGCTCAGAATATTATAACGATTTCCATCTTTGGACCGTTGGAGATGGGATCACTTCACTGGTTTGTACAAGTATTTTAGTTTCACTAATTACTACTATCTCAGATACGTCATGGTACGGTATTATTTGGACCACAAGATCAAACCAAATTATAGAGCAAGATTTGATAAATAATGGTCAACAAATTGGAATTCATTTATCAACAGATTTCTTTCTTCCATTTGAACTTATTTCTATAATTCTTTTAGTTGCCTTGATCGGTGCAATTGCTATGGCTCGTCAGTAAAGTAATAAATACGAAAAAAGGACTTCAGTTGTTCTGTCTTATCTCCTCTATTTTCCTTCAATTCCATTTTAATTTTAAGATTCTTCATGTATTAAAAGGTCAATGTTTTAGTTCGATCTATTACCAATACTTTTCTTTATTATGGACTTGTTATATTCTAGTCAATCGAATCGATTGAATTATTGTTCATATTGAAATGAATCGAGATTGAATTGATGAGGAGTAGTTCAATGATGCTCGAACATGTACTTGTTTTAAGTGCCTATTTATTATCCATCGGCATCTATGGATTGATTACAAGTCGAAATATGGTAAGAGCACTTATGTGTCTTGAGCTTATACTGAATGCGGTTAATATGAATTTCGTAACATTTTCTGATTTATTTGATAGTCGCCAATTAAAAGGAGACATTTTCTCGATTTTTGTTATAGCTATTGCAGCCGCTGAAGCAGCTATTGGCTTAGCTATTGTTTCATCAATTCATCGTAACATAAAATCAACTCGTATCAATCAATCGAATTTGCTAAATAAATAGTAATGAGCAATAAATAGTGGTAATCATAGGTATTTACATATAAATAAAAAATAAGGAATATTCACTAATTCAAATTAACATGTGCGGTATAAACCAGAAACCTATGACCGTTTTTGCTAAAACGTAAGAAATCAAAGTATCTTGGCCTTCTCTCATGAGCAGATCCAGAAGTAGATTGATTACAAACAAGTTCTGGTAAATCTAAATCATTGATTCGTCTGGTGTATAAATCTATGACTCATTTACTAATTTACTAGATCGAAAATTTATGACGTTCAAAAATTTTATAGATCCAATGTCACATTCAGTAAAGATTTATGATACATGTATAGGGTGTACTCAATGTGTACGAGCCTGCCCCACAGATGTATTAGAAATGATACCCTGGGACGGATGTAAAGCTAAGCAAATTGCTTCGGCCCCAAGAACAGAGGACTGTGTAGGTTGTAAAAGGTGTGAATCCGCCTGTCCAACAGATTTCTTGAGTGTACGGGTTTATTTATGGCATGAGACAACCCGCAGTATGGGGTTAGCTTATTGACTTATTGATACGTTGCAAAAAACTCCACTTACACCCATTTGATTTCTCTTTACCGACAAAACCCCGTACTCTCAAAAACGATATATAATGATTTTAGAGGTACGGGGTTTTCTGGCCAAAGCGTATCTTGTCTTTACCACGAATTCTTTTCCTTGGTTAACAATAATTGTTATTTTTCCGATATTGGCGGGTTCCTCAATTTTATTTTTGCCCCATAGGGGCAATAAGGTAATCAGGTGGTATACTATTTCTATTTGTTTATTAGAACTCCTTTTAACCACCTATGCATTTTCTTATCATTTTAAATTGGACGATCCATTAATCCAATTGGAACAGGATTTCAAATGGATTAATTTTTTTGATTTTCACTGGAGACTCGGAATCGATGGACTTTCCATAGGACCCATTTTACTGACAGGATTCATTACTACTTTAGCTACTTTAGCGGCTTGGCCAGTTACTCGGGATTCGCGATTGTTCCATTTCCTGATGTTAGCAATGTACAGTGGTCAAATAGGATCATTTTCTTCTCGAGATCTTTTACTTTTTTTCATCATGTGGGAGTTAGAATTAATTCCTGTCTACCTACTTCTAGCCATGTGGGGAGGGAAGAAACGTTTGTACTCAGCTACAAAGTTTATTTTGTACACGGCAGGAGGCTCGATTTTTCTCTTAATGGGAGTTCCAGGTATGGGTTTATATGGTTCCAATGAACCAACATTAAATTTTGAAACCTCAGCCAATCAATCCTATCCTATAGCATTAGAAATCATATTCTATTTTGGATTTTTTATTGCTTATGCTGTCAAACTGCCGATCATACCCCTACATACATGGTTACCGAATACCCATGGAGAAGCACATTACAGTACCTGTATGCTTTTAGCCGGAATCTTATTAAAAATGGGAGCGTATGGATTGGTTCGGATCAATATGGAATTATTACCCCACGCGCATTCTTTATTTTCTCCCTGGTTGATCATAATGGGCATTTTTCAAATAATCTATGCAGCTTCAACATCTCCCGGTCAACGTAATTTAAAAAAAAGAATTGCCTATTCTTCCGTATCTCATATGGGTTTCACAATTATAGGAATTAGTTCCATAACGGATACGGGACTCAACGGGGCCATTTTGCAAATGATTTCTCATGGATTTATCGGTGCTGCACTTTTTTTCTTAGCAGGAACGAGTTACGATAGAATACGTCTTGTTTATCTCGACGAAATGGGGGGAATAGCTATCCCGATGCCAAAAATTTTTACACTGTTCAGTAGTTTCTCAATGGCTTCTCTTGCATTGCCAGGAATGAGCGGTTTTGTTGCGGAATTGATAGTATTTTTTAGTATAATAACTAGTCAAAAATTCTTTTTAATGCCAAAAATCTTAATTACGTTTGTAACGGCAATTGGAATGATATTAACTCCTATTTATTTATTATCGATGTTACGCCAGATTTTCTATGGATACAAGCAATTTAATGTTCCAATATCAAATTTATTAGATTCTGGACCACGAGAATTATTTGTTTCGATCTGTATCCTTCTACCCGTAATAGGTATTGGTATTTATCCGGATTTTGTTTTTGCACTATCAGTTGACAAGGTAGAAGCTATTTTATCTAATTATTTTTATAGATAGTTTTCATCAATAATACATACAATAAAATAAAAAATGCAAAATAAATTTAATAAAAAAACACACACAATAAGATAATAAGAAAATTCTAATAAAATTTTTTATTTTAATTAGATAATTAGGAGTTTTTGAGAACCATAAACATAAAATAGTTATTCACAAGGTTCTCAAAAACTCCTACGAACTCTCGTTATAAACGAGATTCCTATGTTATGTATTGTACTCGTAAGGTCTTTTCTTCAATTAGAGGTTAGTGTGAATGAACCATAACTATGTAACCCTATTCCTAATAGATTTACCCCAAAATAGCATATCCAAATTATAAGAAATCCCATAGAAGCTACAATTGCAGAATTTACGCCTTGCAAATTTTTATTTGTTCGAGTATGTAAATAAATTGCGAATATAGTCCAAGTAATAAATGCCCAAGTTTCCTTGGGATCCCAATTCCAATATGATCCCCATGCCTCATTAGCCCATACTGCTCCTGAAAGAATACCGATGGTTAAAAAGATAAACCCTAGACTAATGACACGACAACTCCAACAATCCAATTGTTGAATCAATTGATACCTATGATAATTTCTAAATGAAATAAAAAAAGTGTTTCGTAAAACATTGTTTATTTCATTCACATATTGAATCACGCCAAAGGAAAATGGACCAATTAAGATATTTTTGTTTTTACCAAATATTTTTACATTTTTTCGAAATGTAATTACTATAAGAGCTATTGATAATAATGAGCCACATAGAAGGGCTGCGTAGCTCAATACCATCATACTTACGTGCATCATTAACCACTGTGATTGGAGAGCGGGTACTAATTTTGTGGATTGATGCATTTCAGTTAAAAGACCTGAAGTAGCAAAGCCTTGGGTAAAAATAGCACTTGGTGCGGTTATTGCACTTAAATGATTTTTTTGGTTCGTAAAATAGGGAACCATATGAATAATGGAAAAACTCCATGAAAGGAACATTAATGATTCAAATAAATTACTTAAAGGGAAATGCCCAGAATAAACCCAACGAATAGCTAAAATTCCTGTTATACAGAAAAGGGTAACTATCAGTCCTTTTTCTGACGAATTAAACAATCCTACCATTTCATGGACTAATAAGGTCACCAAATAAATTGTAATTAAAATAGAAATAATCGAAAAAGAGATGTGAGTTAATATATGTTCTAAAGTCAAAAATATCATAAAAAGAAATCCTAACCAAAAAAAGGTCTTTCAACGATAGAATGTAAATTTGGAATTGAATTCATTATAGGATTTATTCTATTTCTTTTCGAAGATGCCGCCACTCGGACTCGAACCGAGATGCTCTAGCACTGCTTCCTAAGAGCAGCGTGTCTACCGATTTCACCATAGCGGCGTGATCGAAATTATAATAGCTCATCCACATTCAATCGTCGAGATTGAAAGAGCCAATTCAATGCAATATTCTTGAAAAAGTAAAAAAGAATTTAGATTTGAACGTTGAAGAATCTTTAGTTATGGAATGGTGATAGTTTTGTTTTAACAATGTCATGGTTTTTCGTGCAGTTTAAGTTAAGCTCTTCTGGAATGTAACAATTGGAACTAGAAAGGTCTGTTCTCAATCCAAGCGGAGAACTCAAAATTTTTTTTTTGAAAATCGATGGGGAAGATTATAATCCCCATCCTGCAAAAACCTACATAGAGATAAAACCCCCGTATCTTGGACTTAAAAATTTTTATTCTACATATCACAATCACAAAATCAAATAAAATTTTCTATTGATCAGTTCAAAATAAGAATATTAGTTAATGAGTAAGATTCCTCTTACTAAATTGTTAAATTCAATTAGCCAATTCATAGACTCATATCAATTTAGATTATTCTAAAACTTTATTACTTGTTTGTCGCGCAAAAAAAACTTTTTGACTTCCCGGTAGAAATAGATTTTGCTAATGAAAATGCTTTTACCGCCGCCCAATACGCTTTTTTTTTCCAAATGTTTTTACGAATACGCTTTTTTGACAGAGAAGTGCGTTTCTTTGGAACTGCCATTCAAAAATGAAGAGGTTACTCTTTATTATAGTTAAATGTGAAAGACATCTATTGTTCAAAATTCGAAATATAAATTATATTTATATTATGGCTCTTTATTCGGATCTGTTTCAGCGGGTTCTACTGCTATAAAAATTGAATTGCTTTTTTTAATAATAAAAGAATCAAAAAGGTTTTAATTTTGAATCTCCGGATATTCTCGTCGTGTTACATTTAATTTTAAAAAATTAATCGAAAAGTTTCAGAACCCTTACCTACTTTTTACAAAATCTATTGTAATTTAAAATTGATTTCTAGTAATTCTAATTGATTAAGAAAGTATACCTAAAAAAAATTATAAAATTAGAATGAGTTAGTAGTTAATTGGTTAAGAGATACCTGACTTGAAAATAAAGAACATTTTTCGTACTTTCTTATTTCAGTTATATTAGAACTGAGGTCAAGGATAACAAAATGACAGATCTCCTAGAGTTCCCATAAACAAAATTTATTTGATTGGTTGGAAGGAGCGTAAGCAACTCAATGAGTTCCACAACGAATTAGTTAATGATTCCGGATAATTTTATTAAAATAATAAAGTTTTTTCTGTTTATCTGGTTAAGTTCTTGGCGGATATTATGATTCATACTAGAATCAAATACTTTCATTTTACTTTTTGATATAATTATTTTTCCCTATTCTATAGATATTTTTAGAGATATAAATTTTCGTAATCATAATCTTATCATTTGACCAATAGTAACTTCTTGATTTGAATAGTTGAAATATTTATCTTTTGAAAGAATAAAAAATCATAATGATTACAATTTCAAATTATATTTGAACTCTTTGATATCTTGATTTTTTTTATTACTTTCTCTTTCCGAAAGAGATAAAAACTGGTGAATTGGAAACAATAAAAAAAAAAAAAAAAAAAAATTTCTTATGGCATATACATCTCAATATGCATGGATCATACCTTGGGTTCCACTTCCAGTTCCTATAGCAATAGGAATCGGACTTCTCGTTGTCCCTACAGCAGCAAAAAGTCTTCGTCGTATATGGGCCTTTCCTAGTATTTTATTACTAAGTATCATTATGATTTTTTCAGCCGATCTGTCTATTCAACAAATGAATGGCAGTTTTATATATCAATACGTATGGTCCTGGACTATCCATAATGATTTTTCTTTAGAATTTGGTTACTTGATCGATCCACTTACGTCCATTATGTTAATATTAATTACTACTGTTGGAATAATGGTTCTTATTTATAGTGACAATTATATGTCTCATGATCAAGGCTATTTGAGATTTTTTGCTTATTTGAGTTTTTCCAATGCTTCCATGTTGGGATTAGTTACTAGTTCCAATTTGATACAAATTTATATTTTTTGGGAATTGGTTGGAATGTGTTCCTATTTATTAATAGGGTTTTGGTTCACACGACCAATTGCGGCAAATGCTTGCCAAAAAGCCTTTGTAACTAATCGTGTAGGGGATTTTGGTTTATTATTAGGAATCCTAGGTTTTTATTTTATAACGGGTAGTTTCGAATTTCGGGATTTGTTCGAAATAACCAATAACTTAATTGCTAATGATGGAGTCAATTCCGAATTTCTGACTTTGTGTGCCTCCCTATTATTCGTCGGTGCAGTTGCGAAATCGGCACAATTCCCCCTTCATGTATGGTTACCCGATGCTATGGAAGGGCCTACTCCTATTTCAGCTCTTATCCACGCTGCTACTATGGTAGCAGCGGGAATTTTTCTTGTAGCTCGATTTCTTCCTCTTTTTACCACTCTACCTTACGTAATGAATTTGATTTCTTTGGTAGGTATAATAACAATACTATTCGGAGCCACTTTGGCTCTTGCTCAAAAAGATATTAAGAAAAGTTTAGCCTATTCTACAATGTCTCAATTGGGTTATACTATGTTAGCTTTAGGTATGGGATCTTATCGAGCTGCTTTATTTCATTTAATTACGCATGCCTATTCGAAAGCATTATTATTTTTAGGATCCGGATCTATTATTCACTCAATGGAAACCATTATTGGATATTCGCCAGATAAAAGTCAGAATATGGCTCTTATGGGAGGCTTAACAAAATATGTGCCAATTACAAAAACTACCTTTTTATTAGGTACACTTTCCATTTGCGGTATTCCACCTCTTGCTTGTTTTTGGTCCAAAGACATTATTCTTAATGATAGTTGGTTGTATTCACCCATTTTCGCAATAATAGCTTGTTTCACAGCAGGATTAACTGCATTTTATATGTTTCGAATATATTTACTTACTTTTGAAGGGCATTTAAATGTCCATTTGCAAAATTTCAGTGGCAAACAAAATAGCTTGGGCTATTCAATCTCTATATGGGGCAAAGAAGGGTCGAAAGCGATAAAACAAAATTTTGTTTTATCATCAATCAATAATAAGGAAAGTGCTTTGCTTTTTTCAAAAAAAACGTATGCAATTGATGGTAATGTAAGAAATAAAATGCGATCCCTTATTACTATTACTCATTTTTCCAATAAAAAGCTTTCCCAGTACCCCCATGAATCAGATAATACTATGCTATTGCCACTTCTTGTATTGGTATTATTTACTTTATTCATCGGATTTATAGGAATTCCTTTTGCTCCTGATCAAGGGGGCATATATTTTGATGTATTATCCAAATGGTTAACTCCGTCGATAAATCTTTTACATTCAAACTCGAGTAATTCTGTGGATTGGTATGATTTTTTTACAAATATGATTTTTTCGGTAACTATCGCGTCTTTCGGAATATTTATAGCGTCTCTCTTATATAAGCCTGTTTTTTCAACTTTTCAAAATTTAGACTTAATTAATTCATTTCTAAAAATAGGTCCTAAGAGAAGTTTCTGGGAACAAATAATAAATGTGATATATAATTGGTCATATAATCGTGGTTACATTGACAGTTTTTATTCAACAACCTTAACTAGGGGTATAAGAGGGTTAGCTGAACTAATTTCCTTTTTTGATCGACAAGTAATTGATGGAATTACTAATGGAATTGGTGTTACAAGTTTCTTTGTAGGAGAGGGGATAAAATATATAGGGCGCGGACGAATTTCTTTTTATCTCTTCTTGTATTTATTTTATGTATCAATTTTTTTTTATTTACTATATATAATATATAGTAAATAAAAAAATTTGAAGTTTTCACTCTGTACATGCCAGATCATGAATTAGTAACTGCAGTCGATCTTCAACCTCCCCCCTTTTTTTTTAGTTAACAAAATTGGAACTTCCCTTTATTTCTTGTTCTCTTCAGAATCACAATGGTCAATCCACCACTCATAATCACTATGGTTAATCCACCGCAGAGTAATTTCGCGCATACGCGACATTATTAATTTAGTTTTATTTTGTGGATTGTACGTGGATGCCCCGAAGTCATAATCCGGGGGTTGTTCTATAATAGTTCTAAAAAATGTTTTCTCTTTCATTTTTTTCTCTGCCTTTTTACGTCTTTCAAGTTCCTCGTCCAGACGAGCTCTCAAAATAAGAATTCTCAAAATTTTATTCTCTTTCTTTTTACGTTTTTCATCTTCCTCTTTCTTTTTACGTTTTTCATCTTCCTCTTTCTTTTTACGTTTTTCATCTTCCTCTTTCATATTCCTATATCGCAATGGACGATTCCATCGTTTATAGTCAAAAAGAAGAGTCACAAGAGGTTTTTCAAACCAGAAGGGGTCTTTCTTTTTATTTTTAAGTTTTTCTTTGAATTCCTCTTCTTCCTGTTTAGTCCCGAAAGTTGTTTCTTCTTCTATATCAGCTTCTTCTATATCAGCTTCTTCCCCCCCCTTTTTTTTTTGGGGGATATCTTTCAGTTTCTTAGTTAAAATAGGCGACGGTACTCTGCCTAAATAGTAGACACTGGTGATAAAAAAGATCATACTAAAAATTCGACTTCGAGACATAGAACTTTTCAATTCCGACACAAGGTACTTATACTTATTCGCTAAAAAAGCACGATTTTTACTTTGCCG